TTTCATTCATATCATAAAAGAAAAGCTGAAGCTAAGACAAAAAAAAGTCGACCGTTCAAGTATTCAAAATTGGATGGGAAAAATGAGAGTAAAAGAAGACTATATATGTGGTATATATCCAACTATATTGAATTGTGGGTACAGAAATGATAGAATTATTTCTGATTGTGCCAGATATTGGTCTCCGATAGAAATGAAAAAAAGATGGGTAAAAAGGAAAATAACAGGAAACATTTTTTGATATAAATCCGTGTCTAATCAATTCAAGGGTTACAGCATAAAATAAATGAAATCAAATAAGAGAACGAAATCACAATAAGATCCTAAAATCTAAAGGGGGATATGGCGAAATTGGTAGACGCTACGGACTTAATTGAATTGAGCCTTAGTATGGAAACCTACTAAGTGATAACTTTCAAATTCAGAGAAACCCTGGAATTTAAAATGGGCAATCCTGAGCCAAATCCCGTTTTACGAAAACAAAACACAAAGGTTCAGAAAAAGAGAATAAAAAAAAGGATAGGTGCAGAGACTCAATGGAAGCTATTCTAACAAAAGGACTTGACTGCGGTGCGTTGGAAAAGGAATCCTTCCATCGAAACTTCAGAAAGGCTTCAAATGATTAATGACGACTCGAACCCGTATTTTTTATTGAAAAGTACAAATAATTGTTGTAAATTGATTCCAAGTTGAATAATCAAATATTCATTGATAAAATAATTCACTTCATAGTCTGATAAATTTTTTGAAGAGCCCATTAAGACGAGAATAAAGATAGAGTCCCATTCTACATGTCAATGCAGACAACAATGAAATTTATAGTAAGAGGAAAATCCGTCGACTTTAGAAATCGTGAGGGTTCAAGTCCCTCTATCCCCAAAAAAGCTTATTTGACTCCTTAACGATTTATCTTATCCTATACTTCTCTTTTCAAATGATTCATAGTCCACTTACAAAGTTTTTTTTAGATCCAAGAAATTTCAAGGCCTGGATAAGACTTTGTAATTATTTGTAATTGACATAGACCCAAGTCCCTAGTAAAATGAGAATGATGCGTCGGGGATGGTCGGGATAGCTCAGCTGGTAGAGCAGAGGACTGAAAATCCTCGTGTCACCAGTTCAAATCTGGTTCCTGGCACGTAATTCATTATTCATTTTTATGGGTTTATGGGTATAAATTCCACAAATTAATTGATATTGATATGGATCAACATACATATTTATTACTAGTCTATATTATGATATATACTTAGCGATCCAGATATCTGGAGATCCACCCTATATTTTTAAAAATATTTTATAGGAAAAAGAGTATATTAAAGGATATATAATATATAAGAAGATTATTTTGGTTTATCTTTTTTGAATTACCTCCCACGTAACTTTCTAGAGTCCATCTAAGCGATCTTCGCGGTACAAAGTTAAAGTTCATGATGCAAAACTCTTTTAGTTCATCCTATTGGTTCTGGTTCGGCTCATCCGAACCAAATATCTAGTATCTAGAAAATTTGAGAATATCAATGAATCCTTGTCTTGTCCTTTTTAATTTAGCTTTAGCCCATCCATAATACGAAGGAGACCGCAATGACTCTGTTTGATCTATTGATCTAAATCATAATGTAAAAAGATTCCTTGAATATCGAGAATTGTCGAAGTGAGGATTCGTTTTATTCAATGAGCATCTTGTATTTCATAAAAATTGGGGGCAATATAATCTTTACGTAAGGGCCATCCTATCCAACTTTCAGGCATTAAGATACGTTTGAGGCGTGGATGATTATCATAAGAAATTCCCAACATATCATAAGATTCCCGTTCTTGAAAATCCGCACTTTTCCAAACCCAGAAAACAGACGGAATTCTAGGATTCCTCCTTGGAGCAAATACTTTGATGCATACCTCTTCCGGTTGATCTACACCATATTCTATTCTCGTAAGATGATACACGCTAGCTAACAGTCCACCTGGTACTACATCGTAGGCACATTGGGAACGTAGATAATTGTAACCATATACATATAAAATTACAGCAATGGAATGCCAATCCTCGGGCTTTATTTGTAAAGTCTCTATTCCTTGGTAATCAAAGCCTAAAGATCTATGAACTAGCCCGTGCTTTACTAGCCAAGCAGACAAACGACCCTGCATCTTTTTTATCTCTCCCACATTTTTATTAGTACTTTATATAAGTATTTCAAATTTACAATGCAATTGACCCGCTGCGTTGCTTCTTATTATTATTCTGTACAAAAGACTCCTACCTAACTAACTAATTCGTGGGAAGATACTGAACTTTTGTATTTGAAAATGTTTCAGGGAGGATCTCTGGAGTATACGGGGATTCATAGAGTAATCCTTGATTATAATTTATAGTATGAGTACTGCGTACAACATGAAACTTGTGATTGGTAGTAAAACACCGGTTCTCTCGTTGAGACCTAATTCTATCCTCATAAATTTCTCGAGATATTTTCTTACGCAGTTTTGTTATAGCATCTAT